ATAGATAGAACTGTTATTTATTTGCTGAATAGACAGATCAATCGAAAAAATCATGACTATACTTAACAATAAAATACTATGAAAGGACCACATACGACGAAGATTTTTTGTTGCCGTGGGAAAAAGAAGAAGTCCCACCCCTATTAACATAGGAACTGGAAGTGGAACGAAGGGTATTATCCACGCATATTGATATGTCTGTTCCATAAAAAATAAAAAGTTTTTTATTCTTAATTAAGTGTTTCCGATTCACCGGATCTTATCTCTTTTGAAAGGAGTCAATAAAAAAATCAAGATATGTACTAACTTAAATAGAATTTTCTAATTTTATATTCTTACTTATTGTTTATTGTGAGTCTTTCTTAAATACTTCAACTATTCAAATCAAGAAGTTACAATTGGTCAAATGATATAACTAAAGTACTCGTAAAACGTGAATACTTAGTTAGTCACTAATATATTTATGAAGATACCGAAAATGAAAAATTCAATGATTATTAAAAAATTTCTAGTCATAGAGCAAGTATAAAGAATTACACTAAAAATACTAATATGAATCATAGGATTAGATTAACTAAGATCACTAACCTGGCCTAATGAAATAAGAACTCGCTATTTTAGTTAGTTTATTCAAAATCATTAACTAGTTCATTATGGAATTGATTGATTTATTTCCAGTCTAATAAAATCAAAAACATTAAAGATTCAAGTTTTTCAGTAAGCAACAAGGGTGGGGTTCTTAAACCTTTCAATGTATTTTAGTACATGTAAATTAAATGTAGAACGACGAAAATAGGCAGAAATAGAAATGTAGGGTCTTTTTGATTCTTTATGTTATAGAGTTCAACCAATTTAATTGCTAGGGCACGGCGTATTCTATAGATTTGAATAAGAAAGAGAAATAAAAGTATCAATATCAATCAATACAAATTTTTCTTTCTTACGAATATTGTATGGACTAGAAAAACCATTTTCTTTTTGAAAAAAAAAATCATATATCCTCTTCTTCTAGTAATATTTTATGCAATTTTCACATATCTTTCACCTATCTCCATTTATATGAAAATAATATTATCTAGAGAATAAAAAGAACAATTCGTTTTGAACAATAGATGTCTTTCACATCCAACTATAATAATGAGTAACCTCTTCATTTTTAAATGGCAGTTCCAAAAAAACGTACTTCTATATCAAAAAAGCGTATTCGTAAAAATATTTGGAAACGGAAGGGATATTGGGCAGCGTTAAAAGCTTTTTCTTTAGGGAAATCTCTTTTGACCGGAAATTCAAAAAGTTTTTTTGTGCGACAAACAAATAAGTAATAAAACGTTGGAATAATCTGAATTGATTTGACTCGAAAAAAAGGTCCATTTCATAATTAAAAATGAACAATTTACATTACCTATTTTTATTATTGTTGGGCTAATCAATATGAAATGGACCTTTCTTTTCTCCTATAATATGTGGAATAAGAATTTTTCTGTTTAATGAATTCTACAACTAATACTTTTTTTGTTTGAAAAAAGAATAAATACAGGATACAAGGTTTTAACCCTCTTTTAGTATGTTTTTTCATTTCCAAGGTGGGGAGTTTTATTTTCCCCATCGAACTATTTGTTCCAATTACAATAATAAATAAGAAAATTCTTTTTTCTCTCTATATCATATCTATAGAAGAGCAAATAGAAAATCTTTAGCTAAGTTAAAATTAATGAATTGTTGATACTAATTGATTCCATTTTTAAAACTTTTTGTGTAACTTTCGGACTTCTTAATTTCCTTTCTCTAAATTATTATATAGATCTCCCATATATCTTTCGCTTTCAACCCAATCAAAAAAGCCGTTAGCTTAGTTAGGATATTGTGTACGAAAAATGTGTCATTTTTAAATAATTCAAAAAAAATGGGGTCTATTTTGTAAAAATGCATTTTTTTGAGTTCGATCGCGGTAGAACTATCTAGTTACAAGAGTTCAATCTCAGGAAAGCATAACCTACACGAAAGTCTTAAATTAATTTAATAAACTGACACCCTAAATGAAAATAATGAACTTTCAAATCCCTATTTGAATGAATTTGGATTTATCAGTTTAAATCTTTCCTAAAAAACATTGCATTGAATTTACTCCTCCAATCTCGACGATTGAATATGAATAGGCTATTATGAGTTCGAGCAAGCCGCTATGGTGAAATCGGTAGACACGCTGCTCTTAGGAAGCAGTGCTAAAGCATCTCGGTTCGAGTCCGAGTAGCGGCATGCCATCTTCGAGAAGAGATACAATAGATCATATAATGAATTCAGTTCCCAATTTTAATTTCTTAATTAAGATTAAGGGATTCAAGATTTTTATGATATTTTTAACTTTAGAGCATATATTAACTCATATTTCTTTTTCGATGGTTTCAATTGTAATTACAATTCATTTGATAACCTTATTTTTCGATGAAATCGTAAAACTATATGATTCATCAGAAAAAGGCATGATAACTACTTTTTTCTG